CTATACAAAATAGAATTTTTTAGGAGGAAGAGATATAATGAAATTCTTGATTGGATCTTCTCATAGTAACTATCTATTTTAGTTGATTGATGGATCCAATCACCATTTTTATTTTAATAAATTTAATTAAAAAAAAAAAAAAAAGAGTGCTTTTATTCGAATTCGAAACGCCTCGTGATCTTCAACCAATTATGTGCTTCAATATAATTACCTGGAGTAAGCGCTATAGCTTGTTTCCAATACTCAGCAGCTTGATCGAACCAAGCCTCCGCAATTTCAGAATCACCCTGTAGAATGGCCTGTTCTCCCCGGTCGGAATAGGTGATTAAATTCCTTCCCTTAGAACCGTACTTGAGAGTTTCCTGCCTCATACGGCTCAGCAATCGACTCTTTTTGTGTCCCATCTTTTTAATCTACCCTATGCTAACTGAATTAGATTTTTCATAAACCTATCCTAGTTTTCTTGGGTTAACCAGACGAAGTTAAGTTAATTACATAAGTTTCAAACTCTAATTTTGATCAATAATCAGTTTTATCTTTTCTCCTACCTTCATAAGAATTAACTCCCCCTATATCGTTAGGATTTTCTGAAAGGTAACTATCTCGGTTTCATCTCATAATATGAAATTCATATAGAATTTTTGAAAAAGACTTTCCTCCGTAAGAAAAAAGAACTTACTATCTTTGGGATCTGATGCTACACCGCTGCTCAATACTTTAGTAGATCGACTCTATTACATAAGTAGATTCCTAACTTTATATCTCATATTATGACATAAGTAAGCAGTTCTTAACTGTATCGATCTAATAACTTGCTAATTGATCTTTACGGTGCTTTCTCTATCAATTCGATCCTTTATCCATAGAGTATATAGGCGTACTTATTCATTTATATTTGAAGTCTTTTTCCTTGCTACAGCTGATAAAAATCGTTGCTTTGGACGATACATATGTAGAAAGCCTATTTTATTCTAGTATTTACTAGCCTTTATCTTTTTTCTATAATGGAGATAGTCGCACGTAATGACAGATCACGGCCATATTATTAAAAGCTTGTGGTAAGAATGGGTTTCGTTCTAGTGCCCGGAAATAATATTCCAAAGCCTTCGTATGCTCTCCGTTGCTTGTGTGTATAAGGCCTATATTATAGAGTATATAACTTCGATCATAGGGATCAATTTCTGGTCGCGTAGCTTCATAATAATTCTGTAAAGCTTCCGCATAATTTCCTTCGGATTGAGCCGACATCCGTTACGGCCGTTCATTCTATTCAAAGAATCTCCGTTCCAGAACCGTACATGAGATTTTTATCTCATACGGCTCCTCCCCTCTGTGCATAGTACTAAGGGACATAATCTCTGGAATCAAGATTTCACTATTCTCATTTATGAACTGATGGGGGCTAGTATTTTTACAAGAAATTTCTAGCCAGCCTTCCCGAAAGAGGTCTTTTCTTAACACCAATTGTATTAGTGCTAGATGAAAATAGTCACTCCAACAATTTCTTTGTTCACAACGCCTTCTATTTCCAGGAATCAGTCACTTCAACAATCTTTGATGGTTATATGGGTATCCAAAGTACAAACGAGATGGATGTTTGTTGTCCCAACCATTCATTCTTAATTAGTCCCAATACCGAGAAGGGGAAGGGGTGATTTATAATATAACAAAGTTTTCGTGTTGTTGATTCCGTAGAGTAGTGCTTCTTCCTCTATGCCGCCCATTGGTACTAGTGGCGTAGTATTGACCCGCAATCCAGAACCCATAGGTGTAACCTTTCGCTCAATACTAAAATCGATAATTAAAGCATCTGAAGCCGTATCTATCAATCGAGGATACACGACAGAAGGAATTGTTCTATCTTTAAACTTCACCTTCACCAAGCGTTGGTTTAAAAAAAAAAATTTGTTTCTTTCTATTTTCTATCCCGAACCACGCTTCTCTCTCAGATTAAGGTCTAAAAAAGCAAGAAAAAAAATCAAATCGCACCATCTCTGTAATAGGTAAATGCCTTTTTTTCCCCTGAAGTTGTCGGAATTATTCGTAATAAGATATTGGCTACAATTGAAGAAGTCTTATCAATAAAATTTCCATTTATTCGGGATCTAGGCATAATTAACAATCCATTCTATAATTCTTCTCATTTTCCCAAAGGAAAATTATCCGAATTGTACAGTAGTACGAAATATCATAAAAATAGACTAATTCTAAAAAAAGATGTGGATATTCCGCTCAAATTGTGCCCAAAGGGGGATGATGAAATATTTGAATGAGATTGGATTTCCTACAAATTAAGTAGTATACTGATAAACAGAACTATTACGATTTTCTCTAAGTTGACTAACCAAGGACTTTATTTGACTATAGATTCTGGTAACTCGAAAAGTTTTGATTTGGTTATAATCAAAAGAGGAAAAATAAAGAATGGAATAAGAATTCCATGATAAAATAGAGGAGAGTAACCATACTCTTTTGTTTGCATAATGCGTATGCGTCATACAATTGAAATATAAAAATCCATTAAGTAAATTGGTGTTGAGAAATATGAAATTTGAAAGGAATCTTTTAGTCCTATGTAACCAGTAATGGGTCCTACCCGTACTGGAATAAATAATATGAATGACTCGCTATTCACTTCACTTGGTTTCTGGTCAATAATAAGATTATGATTATGTAGGAGAGATGGCCGAGTGGTTCAAGGCGTAGCATTGGAACTGCTATGTAGGCTTTTGTTTACCGAGGGTTCGAATCCCTCTCTTTCCGTTTCTATCGAGTCATCAACGTTACTGATCACAATGTATCAAATAAAATTCAAATAACAATTGATAGCATTATTCCAACAGTAAGTAAGAACTTTATTTGATTTGATAGAGATTCTCTATTCCTAATTACATTACTGTGGTACGTAAAATATAAATATGGGAAAAGAAAAAAAAAATCCTACTGCCGATCCATTTGTGATACGTGAATAAGAAAAAAAAAAATGTGGATCGTGGATCAAGGCTCTTAAATCTATTTCCTTCAACAAAAAAAGGGTATGGTATAAAGTCAAATTGTCTGAACCTTTCTTGTTATTTTCATTAGGTTCAAGTCTGACGGGAATAATATTCTACGACTAACAACTCATTTATTTTCAAACCAATCCACTTACTATCTATTATTTGATTTACTAATCCTTCATATTGGAATAAGTCAATAGTCAAATGTTTTGGCAATTCCTCCCGGAGCGATGAAGCAATATAATTTTGAATCAGAGATTTCGATCTTTGTTTATCCTTCGTAGTAATAATATCTCGAGGTTTGCAACGATAACTTGGTATATCTACTAGACGACCATTAACTAAAATATGTCTATGGTTAACTAATTGTCTGGCTCCAGGAATGGTTGAAGCCATACCTAATCGAAAAAGGATGTTATCCAAACGCATCTCAAGTAGCTGTAGTAAAACCTGACCTGTTGACCCTTTGGCTTTTCCAGCGATATGCACATATCTAAGTAATTGTCGTTCTGTCAGACCATAATGAAAACGCAATTTCTGTTTTTCTTCTAGACGAATACGATATTGCGATTTTTTCCCAGAACGCAATTGGTTTTTAAGATCACTTCCAGATCTGGGCCTTTTACTAGTTAATCCTGGTAAAGCCCCCAGACGGCGTATTTTTTTGAAACGAGGCCCTCGGTAACGAGACATAAAACTCCTTTTTTTTATTGAAAAATTTAAAGAAAAATCTAAATTAAGACTGAACTAAAGGATAAACAAAGCAAGGCTAAATCTACTGAAGTATACAATACTAAAGTAGAATGAAAATAGAATGAAATGCATTGTATCAATATCTATATTTTTTTGTATATGATAGTAAGGAAGTTAAGTCTCTGTTTTATGATTTGTTCTGTATAGATCTAATTGCTCCATTCCAATCTATTTTTTATTCATAGTTGCAAGTTAACACGACATAATAGATCAGCGACCAATATTTGAAGAAAGGAGGGAGAAGATATTATCAATCATGAAAAAATAGATAGGTAAAAGCCGGCTATCGGAATCGAACCGATGACCATCGCATTACAAATGCGATGCTCTAACCTCTGAGCTAAGCGGGCTCACATAGCAGAAATATAAATAGTGAATAGGGAGTCCGGAAACTACCAGATTTAATATATTAGCTATTAATTTATTTTAATTAATATTTATTTTTTTTTTATTCATAATATTAATAATTACTTAATAATAATACTTAAAAATACATAATATTTTCATAATTATTACTTGATGTAAGAATATAATATCAAATTGAATTTGATATTATATTTTAGAAAAGTAATAATTATTTCTTAGAACAGTTATACCAAATTATGCTAAATAATTATTAATTATCTCTAAATAAATAATATAATTAATTATATTATTTAATATATTATATAATATTAATGATAGTGAATCCATTCATAAGATAAGAATAAAGACATTATTATTATAAAGATATAATTAAAATTATAATTAAGACATTCCTTTGTTGTCATTCAGAGAAGATAGGGCGAAAAAAAAAAAAAAAAAAAAAAAGTAAGTAATTGAGTATCGATCCTTCCAGTATTACAAATTGCGCTTTTAAAGTCAAAATTAAGGGAGGAGAGATATAGAGGTGGGATATATCTATTCATATTGAATTGGAGGCGCATCAATGATAGAATCATGTCCGATTGGAACAAATAGGGTTCATTCAATACAATGGAAATGATAGAGAATGAAAAAAAAAAAAAAAAAAAAAATAGTGGCATACACTTTTAGATATAAGAATCATTATCTAATAAATTCAACGCAATGATTTGATTCCAAGATAAATAAAATAAATAAAAGAATTGAATAGAATTACAACTGGATCCTGTCGCAAAAGGGGATATGGCGAAATCGGTAGACGCTACGGACTTGATTAAATTGAGCCTTGGTATGGAAACCTGCTAAGTGATAACTTCCAAATTCAGAGAAACCCCGGAATTAAAA